TGTTCCACAAATACAAGAAAAAGAGTATGCCGGTACTAGATCCGTGTGACTTACTATCAGATTGGATTTGGCTTGGGTTGGAGTTTTTATCCGGACTCGGGTCATCATTTTGACTTCAAAAATGCATTTTTTTGGATTAGGTATACCGTATACCAAAGAAAAGGAATATCACTAACTCTTTGAGCGTGGATAGGAAAACAGGAAAAATGCGTATGTAATTCACCCACAAAGACTGAAGAATTGTTTATCCGAGATCTGAAAAATACCGTACCGATTGGGTCCATTGAAATGAATTTTTTTTTTTAGTTTCATGCTCGCTCGCGGGGATCATTCGGAGCATGTGGGATTTATTCTATTTCGATGGACCACCCGACCGTCCGGCTACAACCAACAAACAAGAATAAGGAAATGAAAACTATACAAATACAAATTTTTTGTTAATTTGAAATTAATTAACAATTAGGGCTATACGGACTCGAACCGTAGACCTTCTCGGTAAAACAGATCAAACTGATTATTATCGAAATGATTCGAACTGTTTCAAAGACCCAACATGCATTTTTTTGCATTGGGCTCTTTCATCAACTGATATAAATATCAGAGAATCCGCCATACTTTTTCTTGACAGAAAGATAACGAGATGGCTCCACGTGCTCTGATTCATTATTTGAATTCTGACCCAGGAGCAATACCAAAGTGTTTCAAAGAAGAGTTACCTTGACGTAGGTCTGCCTCCGGCCTAGATCAACCTAAGTTAAATGGAGTCTCTATCGCTCTGCTCAAAGAGTCAAATATGAAACTTCATACACCTTAAAGTTCATAGTACGAAAAGATATTTGTTTGAGGTCCTTATACTCATTAAGCCTAGCATTGAATGGACTGGGTATTCACCTTATCAATTATCAAATCAATGATGGGTTCTATTTGGAGCCTAAATTGGCACCTAAATCGGACCGAACCAAATATTTGTCAGGCTATTGTTCTCTTATTCCCTCAAATACATGGAGTAAGACATCGATTTCTCAATAAGATCAATTCTGTTGATTGCATGATGGACTCCCCTGAAAAAACATTGGCGCGCGTGTAAACGAGGTGCTCTACCTAACTGAGCTATAGCCCTTGTGCTTGTGATAGATAGTTTATCATGTAAATAATTTCTTGTCAAGATGAATCTTCTATGATCCGACATGATAGCTTCTGATCTGTTTCCTGCCAAGAATTGGTATTGCTCAGAAATAAGATTCCACCTATAATCCATTGATATGATGGGTTCCTTTTCTTTCTCTTTGTGATGATAAATGACCTACTTAACCCAGTGGTTAGAGTATTGCTTTCATACGGCGGGAGTCATTGGTTCAAATCCAATAGTAGGTAGAACTTATTAGATACCAGTTACTCCGGTATCTAATAAGTTTTTCTATTCACCCCCCCCCTTTTTTTATTTATTTTTTCTTTTCCATCCCCCTACTACTCGTATTTTAGTTAATTTATTTATTTATTTTTCGTTGCATCAGAATCCCATTACACTTGATTGGATTCAATCGGCAGAACCCAAATATGGTGTATAAACAGAACTTCTTTTTATTATTTGGACGCACCAACCAACTAGTTATGAAATTACATTGATAGCCTCTACTCGCGTCCTGGCTCGTCTGACGGCTAAATTTGCTTCAATTGTTTGTCTCTTGCCTTCAGCTCGACTCAAGTTAGCTTCAGCTATTTCAAGAGTTTGCTGAGCTTCTTGCGGATCAATGTCACTACCCTTCTCCGCATCATTTACTAAAATGGTGATCTCATTATTGCCTATTCTAGCAAAACCGCCCATCAGAGCTATTTTTAACCATTGGTCGTTAAGACGTAGTCTCAAAATACCCATATCTACAGCCGTGGCAATAGGAGCGTGATTTGGTAATACACCAATTTGGCCACTATTAGTAGATAAAATGATTTCTTTCACTTCTGAATCCCAAACAATTCGATTAGGAGTTAGTACACAAAGATTTAAGGTCATTTCTTCAATTTGCTCTCCTCTTCTAAGTTCATAGCCTTCGCGGTAGCTTCATCGATGTTACCTACCAAATAAAAGGCCTGCTCAGGAAGACTATCTAATTCTCCGGAAAGGATCAGTTGAAACCCCCTAATTGTTTCTGCTAGACCAACATATTTCCCTGGAGAACCGGTAAATACTTCTGCTACGAAGAAGGGTTGTGATAAGAAACGCTCAATTTTTCGTGCTCTTGCTACGGTTAAACGATCCTCTTCGGATAATTCGTCCAACCCAAGGATAGCTATAATATCCTGAAGTTCTTTGTAACGTTGTGAAGTTTGCTTAACTCTTTGCGCGGTTTCATAATGTTCCTCACCAACGATCCGAGGTTGGAGCATAGTTGACGTTGAATCTAAAGGATCTACTGCTGGATAGATACCTTTGGCAGCTAGTCCTCTTGATAGTACCGTAGTAGCATCTAAATGTGCAAATGTCGTGGCAGGGGCAGGGTCG